TGTGGTAAGAAAGGGTTTCTTTCTAGTGCCCGAAAATAATATTCCAAAGCTTTTGTATGTTCTCCATTACTTGTGTGAATAAGTCCTATATTATAGAGTATATAACTTCGATCGTAGGGATCAATTTCGAGTCGCATAGCTTCATAATAATTCTGTAAAGCTTCCGCATAATTTCCTTCGGATTGAGCAGACATCCGTTACGGTCGTCATTCGATTCAAAGAATCTCCGTTTCAGAACCGTACGTGAGATTTTCATCTCATACGGCTCCTCCCTTAATGTGCATAATTGAGAATAATATATAGAATCAAAAAAGAATGAAATATTCTCATTATGAATTGAGTGGGGCTAGTGTTTTTACAAAAAATGTCTAGCCAACCTTCCTGCAAAAGATTTTTTCTTAACATCAAGCATGTTGATACTAGATAAAAATGTTATGTTAACTCCAACAATTTCTTTAACAATTTCTTTGTCCTCAACGTCTCTTAATTTCTAGGAATTAGTCACCTCAACAGTCTTCGATGGTTATATGGGTATCCAAAGTACGAACGAGATGGATATTTGGTGTCCTAACCATTCTTCGGAGTCCCAATCCCAATAAATAAAGAAAAGGGATAATTTCTAACAAAGTTTTTATGTTGTTGATTTCTAGGCGTAGTACTTCTTCCTCTATGCTACCTATTGGTTTGGTACTAGTGGAGTAGGGTTACAATACATAACCCCACAAATTATAGGCGTAACCTTTCGCTAAATGCTAGAATCGACAATTGAAGCATCTGAGGCCACATTAGTCGGGGATACACGACAAAAGGAATTGTTTTATTTATAAACTTCACCTTCAACAAACGTAGAGTTATCTCAAATCTTGCTATCCTGAGTAATGTATTTTTATCATAAAACTTGATACGGTAAATAAAAAAATCAAATCACACCATCTCTGTAATAGGTAAATGCCTCTTTTTCTCCGGAAGTTGTCGGAATTATTCGTAATAAAATATTGGCTACAATTGAAAAAGTCTTATCAATAAAATTTCCAGTTATTCGGGATCTAGGCATAGATATCAATCCAATCTATTTTAAAATTTATTTCAATTAGTTCTCGTGAGAAAAGAATCCCACAAAAAAGTAATTGTAGAATACGAAATAACATAAAAACAGACTCAAAAAAAATGCTCTCTATCCCGCACTGCAGCCTGAGGGAAAAGTCTTTATTTGCTTAAAAGTTTTTTATTTTTATAGTTAGTCGTTAGAATTGATTGTAATGATAGGTATCATACGTATAGCAACAATCGAATAGGAAGAATTCGCGATTCAGTCGTTTTTTCGGCCATAATCATTATTTAGGAGAGATGGCCGAGTGGTTCAAGGCGTAGCATTGGAACTGCTATGTAGACTTTTGTTTACCGAGGGTTCGAATCCCTCTCTTTCCGTAACTTCATCTAATTTATCAATGTTACTGAGCACAATGTATCAAATCCCATAAGAATTGATAACTTTCTTCCACGAGATAGGCTTTCCCTTTTTCTTAATATAATATAGATTTTCTATTCCCAATTTCTGCAATACTGGAAAATATGGACAAGGAGTGAAAATATACCGACCATTCTAGGATACATGAATGGTAAAAAATACCCCGGCCAAACTACTATCTTGGTCCTCCTTACTTAGAGGAAAGGGGGCAAGGAAAAATCAAATTGTCCGAACCCTTCTTGTTTTAGTTAGGTTTAAGTCTGACGCGAATAATATTCTACGACTAGCAATTCATTTATTTTCAAGCCAACCCATTTAGTATCTATTATTTGATTGACCAATCCCCTATATTCGAATTGTTGAAGAGTCAAATGTTTTGGCAATTGCTTCCGGGAGGACGAATTAAGATAATTTTGAATCATGGTTCTAGATTTTTGTTCATCCCTGGGCATAATAATATCCTCGGGTTTACAGCGATAACTTGGTATATTTACTATATGTCCATTAACTAAAATATGTCTATGATTAACTAATTGCCGGGCTTGAGGAATAGTTGACGCCATACCCAATCTAAAAAGGATGTTATCTAAACGCATTTCAAGTAACTGTAATAAAACCTGACCTGTCTGCCCTTTGGCTTTTGCGGCGATACGAACGTATTTAAGTAATTGTCGTTCGGTAAGACCATAATGAAAACGCAATTTTTGTTTTTCTTCTAAACGAATACGATATTGCAATGTTTTAACGAAGTGCGATTGATTTCTAAGATCGCTCCCGACTATAGGCCTTTTACTAGTTAGTCCCGGTAAAGACCCCAGACGGCATATTTTTTTGAAACGAGGCCCTCGGTAACGTGACATAAAGACTCCTTATTTTATTGAAATTTCATAAACTTCAATTAAAACTGAACTAAAGGATAAATATGAATAGGATAAATGGGTCAAAATCTACCAAGTATTATTATATTACAATACAAAGAATAATGGGATGGATTGAATCCATATTTGAACTCTATTATACACAAATAATGTTTATAAAAAAAACGTCTTTTTCTTGCTCTTGATTTGTTCTGTCGAGATTTCATTTTTCTAACTTTTATTCAGAATTGTAAGTTTCTACCACCTTAATAATCATGGATCCTTGAAACAAAGGAAAGAAGTGTTTTCAATGTTCGTTAATTTCAAAAAGACCAATCATGGAAAAAATAAAACAAAGCGGGAAAAGCCAGCTATCGGAGTCGAACCGATGACCATCGCATTACAAATGCGATGCTCTAACCTCTGAGCTAAGCGGGCTTACTTAATCGAAAACTTGTACATGCATAGTAATTTACTAAACTATTGGAATCTTAGCTATTAATTCTTATTAGTTATTCATAATTAATATGACTTATAGAACAAAAAAAAACAAAAAGGAGAATAATAGATCGTTCGAGTATTTAAAATTGCATGAGACAAATGATAAAAAGGGAGGCATATCATATAATAAATAAGGTATATATAAATTTCTATTGAATTGCAGATACAAAAATGATAGAATTATTTCTGATTAGACCAAAACCAAATATGGGTCTCGGGTAGCGCTGAAAGAAGATAGACAAGAAATCAAAGAAAATAAGAGGAAACAATGTCTGTCATAGGAATCGAAATTTAATGACTTTAATTTAATAATAATTTAATAATTCTAGTATAATATAAATAAAAAAAAAAAAGAATGGTATAATTCTAATGAATAATTAGAAAAAAATTGAAATTTCAAAGCAAAGGGGAAGGGGATATGGCGAAATTGGTAGACGCTACGGACTTAATTGGATTGAGCCTTGGTATGGAAACCTACCAAGTGATAACTTTCAAATTCAGAGAAACCCTGGAATAAAAAATGGGCAATCCTGAGCCAAATCCGGTTTTCCGAAAACAAACAAAGATTCATAAACAGAGAACAAAAAGACAGAAATAAAAAAAAAAGGATAGGTGCAGAGACTCAATGGAAGCTGTTCTAACAAATGAAGTTGATTGCGATTAGTAAAATAAAAAGGATAACCCATAAATATATATGACAAATATACATATATGTATTGAAATACTATATCAAAAGATTCTAGTCTGATAAATAACTGATTAATTGGACGAGAATAAAGATAGAGTCCCATTCTACATGTCAATATCGACAAAAATGAAATTTATAGTAAGAGGAAAATCCGTCGACTTTATAAATCGTGAGGGTTCAAGTCCCTCTATCCCCAGCCCCCTCGACTTTTTTTTTATTCTATTCTTTACTTTTCGTTAACGGTTCAAAATTCATTATCTTTTTCATTCAGTCGATTTTTTCACAAATGTATCCAGGTTTCATTTTTTTTTAATTGACATCGACTCAAGTCATTTATTAAAATGAAAATGAGGAAGACGCCGCCTTGAAAATGGTCGGGATAGCTCAGCTGGTAGAGCAGAGGACTGAAAATCCTCGTGTCACCAGTTCAAATCTGGTTCCTGGCACATGCTTGATTTGTGTATCAGTATCTATTTATTCTACAGCTTAATAAAATTTATTGGTTAAAATTGAGTCTAGAGCAGTGTAAGGGTAGGAATATACAAGACTTATTTCCTATTCATATATAGTACAAATAGAATACGATTCTCTTTTATTCTTTTGTATTTTCTTAAATATTCTATGCCTTCATTCCCGCTTATTTGCTTTTATTTTCTATCGCTCATCCAAGGGATGCGCGCGGTACAGAGTTCATGATACAGAACTCATTTAGTTCATCTTAGTAGTTCGGCCAGTCAGAAATAAATATCTTCACAAAGTTTGATAATCCAACGAATCCATAATTGCATTGTCTTTTTTAGTCTATCCAAAGCAAGAAGAATATGAATGAGACTTCACTGACTCTCTTGATCTCTAAGAAAAGGGCACAAAGATTCCTTGAATATCTGGAGTTATAGTACTGAAGATTTATTATATTTTAGTCAATGAGCATCTTGTATTTCAAAAAAATTGGGGGCAATATAATCCTTACGTAAAGGCCACCCTATCCAACTTTCCGGCATTAAGATACGCTTCGCGCGTGGATGATTATCATAATAGATTCCCAACATATCATAAGATTCCCTTTCTTGAAAATCCACACTTTTCCAAACCCGGAAAACAGACGGAATTCTAGGATTCGTCCTTGGGGCAAATACTTTTATACATACTTCTTCTGGTTGATCTATACCATAGTCTATTCGCGTAAGATGATATACACTAGTTAACAGTCCGCCCGGCGCTGCATCATAGGCACATTGGGAACGCAAATAATTGTAACCATATACATATAAAATAACAGCAATGGAATGCCAATCCTCGGGTTTTATCTGTAAAGTCTCTATTCCTTGGTAATCAAAACCCAAAGATCTATGAACTAACCCATGTTTGACCAGCCAAGCCGACAAACGACCCTTCATCTTTTTTCGCTCTCCTTGATTTTTATTTTATTTGTATAAGTCGTTCACATTTACAATTTTCTTTATGAAGATTAATTTGTCTTTTGTTC